ATTATTAGAATGAGATTTCGATTTTTTTCATCCAAAAGATTCTCTTTTTTATACAAATACAATACATAGGTCGTCAATTCGGCAGTGGATAAAAAAGGGGGTCCGTCTTTCCAGTTAATGGTTCGAATAATTTTATCCATATGAGTGTTCTACATCGGATAAATTACCAATTATTCCTTTTTTATCATTTTTAAACCTTTTTGGTACTAACGTAGTGGTAGAAAGAGTACCATACTATGCTGTGCCTGGACTTCAAACAATTTATCTTTAACCATGTAAAAGATCTCGACATTATTGGTTGATAGAGAAGAAAATCAAAGTTCATTTACCAATTAGTCACGAAATGCTATGGTTCTTACATATGATTTCTGAATGAAATCCAATTCCGAAGTAATTCGTCGAGATTTTGCACCTTTTGTTCCTATTTATGCTATAAAAAAGAATACATAAATATAAAGAAAGTGCAGCCGGTGAAATCCAACCTATTCTTGAAATACACAACTCGCACACACTCCCTTTCCAAAAAAAATCAATACACCCAGCACTACGCTTAGATTTATTGGATTTGTTGCTAAAATATCGGTATTAAACTCGAAACTCCCAGCGGATAGCCAGTGCCCCACGGAAACAAAAAAATTGGTTATATTTTTCATATGCTCTCCCCTTATAGATAGGACTAACAAAGAACAGAGTTCTTTTTGTATCACTCCACTTATTTTTCTTAATGGAATTTGAGAATTCTCAAATTTATTAGTTATGGTTATGTTTTTATTCTTCTTTTTTTTTTTACATTTTTATTCTACGATGAAATGAAACATTAAACGAAAGGATTTGCAAATAAAATAGCTAATGCCACGACCAGTCCATAAATTGTTAAAGCTTCCATAAAAGCCAGACTAAGCAATAAAGTACCTCGTATTTTTCCCTCTGCTTCTGGTTGTCTCGCAATACCTTCTACGGCTTGGCCCGCAGCAGTACCTTGACCAACCCCAGGTCCAATAGAAGCAAGCCCTACAGCCAATCCAGCAGCAATAACGGAAGCAGCAGAAATAAGTGGATTCATGGTAAGTTCCTCGCACCAAAAAAAGAAATGGTTAATGATACAACCAACCAATGAATGAGTACTTAATCTACTTCTTTTTCTTCTTATTTTTTGATCTTTTTCACTAAAATATATCGGGTCGAAGTAGCTAAAAACTCCAAATGGAATTCAGAATATTACTGAATTGTCAGAACTACTTTAATATACCGTTTTTCCTTTCTACCTTATGTAAATAGATATGTATACGGTTTTAGTCATTGTGTTTTCTTGTTTCGAAACTATTCTATTATTTCTCTTTCATTCAATTCACAATAACAGACAAAATAGAAAAAGGACTAATATGGGAATCCATCTAAATGCAGTGGGCTAGAAAAAAAAAGAGATTAGGGGTAATTACTATCTCGCTAGTAAATAAAATATACTTTTATTCTTCCATAACGTAAATCACCTGCACTTTTTAATTTTTATTCTATTAAATCGTATTCTGTAACCATTCTTATAAACATACACAAGGATTTATACTCATAAGTATTACATATACATACATGTAGCTATTTGCATCTTCTTCTCTAACCCAGTGGATTATATCGAAACCCCCGCATTGCTTGAATTGGGATAAGCTTTAAAAAAGACTATTTCAAAAGTGAGTCAATGATGACCCTCCATGGATTCACCTATATAAGCCGCAGCCAAGGTTGCAAAAATAAGAGCTTGAATACCACTTGTAAATAATCCAAGAAACATGACAGGTATAGGAACTACTGAAGGCACTAAAGAAACAAGAACAACAACCACTAATTCATCAGCCAATATATTCCCGAAAAGTCGAAAACTAAGAGATAAAGGTTTTGTGAAATCTTCTAGAATATTAATTGGTAAAAGTATTGGAGTTGGTTGAATGTATTTACCAAAATATCCCAATCCTTTTTTTCTAAGACCTGCATAGAAATATGCCACTGACGTGGGTAAAGCTAAAGCAACAGTAGTATTTATATCATTCGTGGGCGCAGCTAACTCCCCATGAGGTAACTTTATGATTTTCCAAGGTAAAAGAGCACCCGACCAGTTAGAAACAAAAATAAATAGGAACATCGTTCCTATAAAAGGAACCCAAGGACCATGCTCCTCTCCAATCTGAGTTTTGCTCAAGTCTTGAATAAATTCAAGGACATATTCGAAGAAATTCTGACCATTAGTTGGAATGGTTTGTGGATTCCGAACAGCTATGATGATTGAACCTAATAAGATAGCAATTACAACCCAAGAAGTGATAAGTACTTGGGCATGTATTTGTAAACCTCCTATTTTCCAATATAAATGTTGGCCTACTTCTACACCTGATATATCGTATAACCCTTTGAGTGTTTTAACGGAACATGGTATAACATTCATATTGTCCTCTAACAGAAGTCAAACTTCAAAAAATTAATTATTTTGATTCGATCATCTCTTTCTCAATTCATCTATGTTTATTCATGAATTTAAGTTATGAATCATATCTTTCGGATACCGATAAATCACATAAAAAAAATACCAATCATTTTATCTTTTAAATATTCTTCGATAGTAAAAACATAGTTAAAACTCCAAAAGATGCAAATATAAATAGTAACAATTAAAGAGAGTTCACCAAAAACAAACTAATCTTCTTCTTAATGATAAGAGTAATGATAAGATAATCAACCATTTTTTATATAACTAGAACGGCCCTCACAAATTGCAGATACTAATTTGGTAAGAATCAATCGAATCGAAGCTATAGCATCATCGTTGGCCGGAATAGAAATATCTGCAAGATCTGGGTCACAATTTGTATCGATTAAACAAATTGTCGGAATACCCAAAATGACACATTCTTGAAGAACCGTATATTCTTCTTGCTGATCAATGATAATTACAATATCGGGCAATCCCGTCATATATTTGATCCCACCCAAATATGCTTGCAAGGTAGATAACTTTCTCTTCAACATTGCTGCATCTCCTTTGGGAAGACGATTAAGTTTCCCTATTTTTTGTTCTGCTCTTAAGTCCCTGAACTTCTGAAGTCTCGTTTCTGTAGTAGACCAATTCGTTAACATACCACCAAGCCATTTTTTATTAACATAATGGCATCGAGCCCTTATTGCTGCTGATGCTACTAAATCCGCTGCTTTCTTTTTGGTGCCAACGATTAAGAATTTCTTTCCCCAACTTGCTGCATCAAAAACTAAATTGCAGGCTTCTGATAAAAAATGAGCAGTTATAGTAAGATTTGTAATATGAATACCTTTACGCTTTGCAGAAATGTAAGGAGCCATTCTAGGATTCCATTTATTAGTACCATGACCAAAATGAACTCCCGCTTCCATCATTTCTTCCAAATTGATGTTCCAATATCGTCTTCCCATTTTCCCACACTTTATCTTTTTATTTTTTTTTCAAAGAGATTCAGCACCCTGTGAAATAAATAATTGTTCCGACGGAACCTTCTACCAGGATTGAACATTGATCTACGACCCAAACCATGAATTTCATTCTTTAATTTTTATTTCATTGATTACGAAATACAGAATCGGACCGGAGAGTTAAAGTAAAAAGAATGAACCTCTTGTTAGGAATTAGTAAATTACATTACGTAAAAGATTGGTCTGATGTCTCATGGAAAGTGTTTGGGGCACAAGAACAAAATAATTCTCTATGGTGTAACAAAATATCTCTCGTTTCCAACTCGAATAGATTATTCCTTTTGATTTTCAAATAAATATTTTTGTCTTGCTTTGAACGATGTACTAATTTGTTGAATCCGGTACCAACCGGTATAATCCCCCCCAGAACAACGTTCTCTTTCAGGCCTTTCAACCAATCAATACGACCTCGTAGAGCAGCTTTTGCTAAAACTCGAGCAGTTTCTTGAAAACTTGCTTCGGATATGAAACTTTGAGTATTCAGAGATGACTTCGTTATTCCCAATAAGATTGCCCGATAACAGATTGCTTCGTCCAAAACGCGCCCTGCTCGCTCTGCTCGCAACAATCCAATAAATTCCCCAGGTAAAAAAACATTAGACATTCCATCTTCTGAAACCAAAACTCTTGATGTTACTTGACGTACAATAATCTCTAAATGTCTATTATGGATCTGTACCCCCTGGGATCGATAAACCTTTTGGATCTTATTAACCAAAGAAATACGACTTTGGGCTATGGTTAGTTCAGCTCCAATCAAGAATCCCCAAGGGATCCCAAGAATCCTTCGAATACGTTCGTCCCAACCTTCAACTCTTCTTTCGAGGTTCATCGATATTGAATCAATTGAACGAACTTCTAAGATTTGTTCCACTTTTGGAAGACCTTGTGTTATGTCACCAGATCTCAATTTTTCATATATAAATGTAATTAATGTATCTCCTTCATAAAAGGTTTCCCCATAATGGCCACGGACAGTTGCTCCTGGAGTGACCAAATAGAGCTTAGCTGATCTTATAACTAAAGAGTCAACATGAACAATGAAAATTTGACCAGATTTTTTTATGCGTGATCCGTATTTCAATAGACATACATTTTCACAAAGGAATTGTCCGAGGCTAATTATTGTCCATGCCTCTTCACAAGAATCGTGATGGAGAAAATACCAATTCAAACGGAATGAATTCAAAACGATGTTACTGTATGGATCGGGATTATAAATCCTACTATTTTCATCTAGGAAACAGTATTGAAATGGAAGTACTTGAAGCACTTGGAAAGTCTGTTGGGAATTTTCAAGTAAAAAATATTTCTTTAAAAAGACTTGATTATAAGTTCTTAAATAGTAAGATGAACAAAAATTTACTATTTTAGGCACAATAGTACCTAAAGGACCCAACAAATCCCTAATTAGAGTCATGGGATCCGATTCCTTTGTCGCATTATTATATCTCGAAGTATTGAAGGGGCCAATTCGAGAACAATTGGATGATGACAAAATTATGAAAGAT